ACATGCTGAGCTCCACATATTCTTGTACAGTCAAGGGGGGATCGATTCCGTAAAAGATAAGATCAGTAAATGGAAATTCACTGAATTGAAATCTTTGTGAGATCGTCAATAGAGTACCAAGGGTATTTTTAGAATATACCGAATCAGTATAGCTATCCTTCTTCTGACACAGCAACGCGATTTCACTTCAATCAGTATCGAAATGCGGTGCTAGATAATTGCTTTTTTCTTTTCTTCTTGCCGGTCGTTGTATAACTAGCTACCATTCAGAGAAAATGTACCATTCAATAGATGAAGATCAGGTAAAATGGGAATCTAAGGGATTGTTTGCTAATAATTCATGACGGAGATTAGCATATTTCCCCAATTCAATTAGATGTGAAATATCCAATTTTTTAAGGTTTTTTAAGGAATTGCTTAATCGTCGAGAAAAACAAGTAACAGTGGTAGATAGGATTCGATAAAAGAAAGAAAAGAATGAATAAAGTAATCCTAATAATCTATATGTGTCTTTGTGATACGCGCGTTGTTGTATTAGATCCAAGGGTTCTTTCTTGACCTAACTACTACAAAGAGAGGGGACTTTTTGCTTTATATTATATGAATATGGAAAGACAAAATGTAAAATCGATAAAGAAAAAGCTAATAAGAATTATTAGTTTTAGAATCTAATTGGACTGAAATCAAAATTGGATTTTTCGAGCGATCTGATCGTGCGATACCTTTTTTATTCTCATTTGAGATATTATGTAAATGAACCTACTGCTGAAGCTAATGAGTTAAAAAAAAAATTCAAGTAAATAATAAATAAAATAAAGTAAAAAAAAGTAAAGATAAAAAGAGTAAAAGTCAACGTAAATAAATAAATAAAATAAAGTAAAAAAAAGTTAAAAAGGAACGAAAAAAGGTATTATAAGGTATTATAAGGTATAAGGTCACTCTTTATTCGAAACTCGAAAATATATTAGATACAATAATCAAAAAAAATAAAAAATCGAAGTGATTCCCCAATTTTGCTCCTTTTATATTGATTTAAAAAGAGTAAGAGTTTCGTTTTTGGAATGAAGTTATATGACACAGTTTTTATTATTATTTTAATATTAGTTTACTCAATAGTTGCCCAACGAATCCGTTGATTCTGAATCGTGGGATGGGGCAATGTCAAATATGATGACTTGATTTCTTTTTATACCCCTGTCACCCTATTGTTGTTAGTACCTTCTAGAATGATTGATGAATCAAAAACTTTCAATTGAACTTATTCTTTCAATTGGTATGGTATTTTTGCTTATCTTCGTATCTTTTAAAAGTTGAAACTTAGGGAAGTGCTTTATAAACATATGTATAAAAAGAACATATTTCCTTTAGCTCTTTCATGCCTACTATAACTAGTTATTTCGGTTTTCTACTAGCAGCTTTAACTATAACCTCGGCTCTATTTATTGGTCTGAGTAAGATAGGACTTATTTGAAATTAATTGAATGAATAATTCATAAAAAGAAACCCTTCTGTGGTATTCCATATATTTTCTAGTTCCTTACCGTGTTAATTACCAATTATAATTAGTGGTCATTGAGATTCCTAGGCAATACGGATTAATATTTAGGGATAGATATTACCTCTCTTTTTACCCTTTCAAATAAATTAAATTGAAATGATTGAAGTTTTTCTATTTGGAATCGTCTTAGGTCTAATTCCTATTACTTTGGCTGGATTATTCGTAACCGCATATTTACAATACAGGCGTGGTGATCAGTTGGACCTTTGATTAATTAACATAACATCTCTTTTGTTAACTGACCTCCCCCTTTCGTTAATTTCATCCGGGGGGTCAAGGTCAAATTCAGATTGCTTGAGTTCGGTGTAATTTTCGATCTAACAAAACAAGAGCGGAATCACGCTCTGTAGGATTTGAACCTACGACATTGGGTTTTGGAGACCCACGTTCTACCGAACTGAACTAAGAGCGCTTTCTTATCACAACGGAAAAGACTATAAACAATAAAGAGGGGTATTCTTTTTTTTTATATAACCCCAATAAATATTTCTTGTATGTGTATACTATCATATATCATAAAACGAAAGATTCTGAATGTCCAAATTGAATCGATCTAAGATGGATTTCTCGTTACTGCTCCCCCGAGCAGTAATAGGTAGGGATGACAGGATTTGAACCCGTGACATTTTGTACCCAAAACAAACGCGCTACCAAGCTGCGCTACATCCCTTTAAATTGGTCTACAGTATCATTGTAGGGAATCCCCGTCTTGTTTTCCACATCCTTATTTTATTTCCTCCATTAATATGCAAATGGATCTTGCCATTTCTTTTTTTTTTTGCTCTCATATCATATAACATATAATAATAAGAAATGAATATTTATCTCGGGAATTCTCAGACGGAAAGGGACCCTTTTTTCGGCTTTAAGAAAAAGAAAAGAAAATCTTATCTACCGAAGCATTGCGCATTTCAATTTGAATTAGGGATTCCGCGCACAAATACAAGTGGTCTTTAACTACATATACATCTCTTACCATAATGTATTACAATATGTAATAAAAAAAAAGAAGGAGGATTTTCAATGCGAGATCTAAAAACATATCTTTCCGTGGCCCCGGTACTAAGTACTCTATGGTTCGGGTCTTTAGCAGGTTTATTGATAGAAATCAATCGTTTATTCCCCGATGCGTTGACATTTCCTTTTTTTTCATTCTAGTTATTGACATGGAAAGGGGTGAAGAAGATTAGAGATAGAATCAAATATTTGTGACTAATCTCTCTTTCCCCCCTTTTCTTCTTTTTTTCGAATTCGCTAGATAGAGAATAAGGGGGGAAAGAGAAAGAAAAAAGTGGATTCAACCCCAGCGAAACTCGGGTTCAGGCTCCAATTAAATTAATAATGAAATTAATAATAGAGTTAAAAGAAAACGGAAATGGAAATGGGGCTAGGATAAGAGTATCATATAATACAAGATACTTAAATGAAATACTGTACTGTGATTAGAAATAGAATTAGAAATTGTTGTATTACTTATTATTTACTATATAGATTACTATATGGATTATGCATTGCGACAAAATCTTTATTTCATAATTCTTTTTGAATTGTTAGCAACTTCTATTTTTTTCGTTCCTTTCGTCTTATTCGCTTCGGATCGGAAAATAGAAAGGTTGGGTGAATCAAAAACCCAAAGGAGGTTCATGGCCAAGGGTAAAGATGTCCGAGTAAGGGTTATTTTGGAATGTACCAGTTGTGTGCGAAACGGTGTTAATAAGGAATCAATGGGTATTTCCCGATATATTACTCAAAAGAATCGACACAATACACCTAGTCGATTGGAATTGAGAAAATTCTGTCCCTATTGTTACAAACATACAATTCATGGGGAGATAAAGAAATAGATATAGATCGAACCGACCCGAGTGCTTGTGTGTCACCCTTCCAAGGAACAAAAAAATTATATAGATATATCTATCTATATTATTCATATATTTAAAGAGAAACAAATAAATATAGACAAACAAAATCCTATTAATTAATTCTATAAATCTTTTTTGATTTTGATTTGATCGGAATAGGATTTTAAGGATAAGGAATAAACAAATTATGGATAAATCCAAGCGACTCTTTCTTAAATCCAAGCGATCTTTTCGTAGGCGTTTGCCCCCGATCCAATCGGGGGATCGAATTGATTATAGAAACATGAGTTTAATTAGTCGATTTATTAGTGAACAGGGAAAAATATTATCTAGGCGGGTGAATAGATTGACCTTAAAAGAACAACGATTAATTACTATTGCTATAAAACAAGCTCGTATTTTATCTTTGTTACCTTTTCTTAATAATGAGAAACAATTTGAAAGAAGTGAGTTGACCGCTAGAACTACTGGTCTTAGAACCAGAAAAAAATAGGCTTCCTCTTCAATTGAATCCAAATTTCAACCCGAACTCAAACACAGATGGATGTTTTGTTCAAAAAATCTTAGAATCCGTCGTGTCGTAAGAAAAAAAAGAATCGAGGAAGAAGAATCAATCTTTTTTTTATTGATCGCCTTCGCTCATTTTGATGACTTTATCATATTATCCAGATTTTATCATACTAATTTCTACTCTACCTTCCCGGAGTTCATTCTCCAAAGAACTCCATTTAAAACATTCTGGCAGATTCTTTCCAATCTCCTTATTTGATTTTTATGATCTCATTGGAAATCGTATAAAGACAATTCCTATTTAATATCGCTATTTGTGCAAGTATTTTACGATTAAGAAGCAACTGCCCCTTATACAGATTGTGTATGAATCTACTATAACTATAGGATACCCGAGCCCCCCGGATTACTGCATTTATTCGAGTGATCCACAAACGACGAAAATCTCTTTTTTTCCTATCTCTATCACGATAAGCCGAAGCCAAAGCTCTTATTTTCTGTTGAGTAATTGTTCGAGTAAGTCTTGAATGAGCCCCGCGAAAACTTGATGCAAATAAACGAACTTTTGTTCTACGTCTCCGGGCTATATATCCTCGTCTAATTCTGGTCATTGAATAAATGAAACTTTGATGAATAACTAATTGATTTCCTTTCTTTCAGTTATTCTTTTCCCCTTTCCTAATCTATTAATAACAAAACGGATTCTTCCAATTTATAAAATTCAAATTCCAATGGCTTTTGCTACTATAACCTTCCCGACCACACTTTTTCCCTTTTTCTAGGCATTGGAAATAAAATCCAATTAAAATAATAATAAAATAAAGTGGTAAATAGAAATAGATAAAGAAATTGTGGGTTCCATCGTCTCTATGGTTACCTCTTAAACGTAAACGGTGAGGTCCTCTCTATATACCGGAGCCCCTTCTTTCATTTAATCAACGCTATTGTATTGGTAACTTGTACCGTTACCACTCTTTGGCTCTACCCATGAATTTTCCAGTAATAGGTCTTTCATAACGAGATATACCTTATTTACAGTAACGGTATTTAATTATGAAGCTTGGTTGGGTAGCTGACCCTGTTAGTCCGTTCTTGCAAGAGTAGAAACATAATCTTTCTGCTTTTGAAATAGGATTTCCCCCGCTTAATGGATAACTATTTGTTATCACTGGGGAATTCTTTCTCATCTTAAATTGCAAATTGAAGTGATTGAATTTGCACCAATGGAAACCATAAATTTCATAGACAATAATAGAAAGATATGATAGATCTATCCTTTTTAGATAGTGAATGGAGGTCTTCCATTCTATCCGATTTACTGGTACTGATGATTGATACTGGAAAATCTGTTTTCTTTCTTTTGTTTTGTCTCAACCCATGATTGAAACGAGTCGCACATACACCCTCGTACATGTTCCTCGGCGCTGAGGACATCCCCGAAGAGCAGGAGATTTCGTGACGTTTCTGATTGGCTGTCTTGCGTTTCTAATAAGTTGTTTAATAGTTGGCATGCTGAATTATACATTATGGGCTGGTTTAGATCGATCCTAACCGGATGATTATGAATTTCTTCTATTTAATAGATTAATAGAAAAAATTCATATTAAACCCTTAAGAAGTAAGAAGAGAAAATAGGAAATCGTGTATTTGCGTGAAATCGCTGCTATTTTTTATACAACCGCTACAACATCAACAATTCCGTGAGCTTGGGCTTCTGTTGCTGACATAAAAATATCCCTTTCCATGTCTTCGGATACAACCCATAAGGGCTTGCCTGTTCTTTGTACATAAATCCTTGTAAGGGTTTCGCGCAGTTTCAGTAGTTCTTCCGCTTCCAGGATAAATTCGCCCGTTTGGGCCTCCTGAAAAGAGGCACTAGGTTGATGTATCATTACCCTGATGATATAATCTAACATAATCAAAGATTCCCCTATCTCGCACGATGAGGCTAGGGGAAGAGATAAAGAATAATAAGAAAAAGATAGAATTGAACAGCCGTACGGGCTTTTTTTTCGAATTGCATACGGCTCTCCAATGGAATTCTCTTTTTTACCTTTCATCTAAGAAAGAGAAACTATGGCGTCTCTTATACCTAGATCGGTAAATGATCCAATTACCACCCTTCTTTTTTTCGGAGGAGTTACAAAATACTATGATGGCCCCGTTGCTTTATATATTTATTTCGTCTGTGATTCAGCAATCCCAAAGTTTCTTTGTTTTTTTTTTTGAAAAAAAAAAAATAAAGAAAAAAGAATCTTTTTTTTTCGTACTCTTTCATAACATAAATATTGTTAATAACCTTCCGGTGTGAAAAAGTTTGTGACGCTGAAATAGGCCTACGATAGGTAAGATAAAATCGGAAATGCCCTTCCTTTATCTCATACTACTCTTTCGATACATAATCGAATATCTTGAAAAAAAAACAATAAAGAATTTGCATATCGAATTCGAAGTGCCATGCTATTTTTACTTAATATTAATAATTCATATGGTGAAGGCATAGTTTCTTTTTTCTCTCAAATAAAAAAACTCATTGGCGCCGAGCGTGAGGGAATGCTATACGTTTGGTAATTTCTCCTCCGACCAGGATAAGAGACCCCATTGAGGCGGCCAATCCCATGCATATTGTCTGTATATCTGGTTGCACAAATTGCATAGTATCATAAATAGCTATTCCGGGTATTACCCATCCGCCAGGAGAGTTTATAAACAAATACAGATCCTCGGTATCATTCTCTATACTGAGATATACCATAAGACCAATAAGTTGATTCGAGACCTCGCCATCAACCTCTTGGCCTAAAAAAAGTAATCTTTCTCGATAAAGTCGGTTGATTAGGATAAAATTGTATCCCTTACGAGCCGTACGGGCACCTTTTGATGCATACGGTTCAACAAAACTTGCGAAAAAAATCAATGTGTAAACTCCAGGCCCTTTTCTTTTTTCATAGCGGGCTCCTTCTAACGAAGGGGCTTTTCTTCCATTTTTCAAGAACGATGAGTTTATATAATATAAAAAACAATTCACTAAACTTATCGAACTAGCTTTTCATTGATGTAGTTTTTCATCGAGATCCAATCCAAAAATCACGATGTCATTTTCTTGTTCCTAAATGGGTCTTTTCTATTTTTTAGGTTTATGCTCTACTCCGAGTAAGTATCTGCCCGATTTTTATTTGCACATATAGCACAAATGGCCCCAATACCACGTCTTTTTTTTGTTATGACTTCCTTTTTCTTTTTTTTTCAATCCATTTCTTTGATGTTTTCCGCCAAATAGTCGACGTATTATTCATATTTCTCACATTTATTATTCGATTGATTAACGGTTTGAGATCACTCCTATTTAGAATCAATTTCTAAATAGAATCATTTATGATCTAAGTAATAATCATAGATATATTACCAATTGGGTTTTTCTAAACGGAGCCTGGATACCTCATTTTATTGGTCCAGCCAAGCCGACCATAAATTATTTGAATTGCTAATATTAATCTGGATACCCCCTCCTCACAAAATGGGTCTAATTGCACTTCATTGCATTTCACGCTCCAAATTTTTGATAATTCAATCAAACTTTTTGGCCGAAACAGAGGATATCTCGATCGGGGGAGAGAATGGGGAAATCCCATATGACCCAATATATCTGACAGGTCGCACTATACGTCAACCCAAGATGCATCTTCCTCTCCGGGACCTCGAAAAGGTACTTTTGGAACACCAATAGGCATAAAATGAAAGAAAAAGGAATTAAGTACTCTATTTCACTTTGATGTGGAAGCGTAATAATGGGCTTATTGTCTTAATAATATCGACCTTTATCATATTTTATCCATAGATTGAATAAGTTCATAATATGGATGCATTCGCTCATAGAAAAGGGAATCGACCCCCATTGCGTATTGGTACTTATCGAGTATAGAATAGATCTGCTTCTCTTTTTTACTACGAACCAAACTGTTCCATTATTACTAAACGAATATAACAAATATTACTAAACGAATATAACAAATATTAATCCTTCTTCCGAGATAATCCACTGAAAAAAGGGGGTCCGTAGCATAGCTTTTTTTCAATGCAATAAAGTTACATAGTGTCTATTTTTGTTGATAAAGGGGTATTCCCATGGGTTTGCCTTGGTATCGTGTTCATACCGTCGTATTGAATGATCCCGGTCGTTTGCTTTCTGTCCATATAATGCATACAGCTCTGGTTGCTGGTTGGGCCGGTTCAATGGCTCTATATGAATTAGCAGTTTTTGATCCCTCCGACCCCGTTCTTGATCCAATGTGGAGACAGGGTATGTTCGTTATACCCTTCATGACTCGTTTAGGAATAACCAATTCATGGGGCGGTTGGAGTATCACAGGAGGGACGATAACGAATCCGGGTATTTGGAGTTACGAAGGTGTAGCCGGAGCACATATTGTGTTTTCTGGCTTATGCTTCTTGGCAGCTATTTGGCATTGGGTGTATTGGGATCTAGAAATATTTGGTGATGAACGTACAGGAAAACCTTCTTTGGATTTGCCTAAGATCTTTGGAATTCATTTATTTCTATCAGGAGTGGCTTGCTTTGGTTTTGGCGCATTTCATGTAACAGGATTGTATGGTCCTGGAATATGGGTGTCCGACCCTTATGGACTAACTGGAAAGGTACAATCTGTAAATCCGGCGTGGGGTGTGGAAGGGTTTGATCCTTTTGTTCCGGGAGGAATAGCCTCTCATCATATTGCAGCAGGGACGTTGGGCATCTTAGCAGGCTTATTCCATCTGAGTGTCCGCCCGCCCCAACGTCTATACAAAGGATTACGTATGGGCAATATTGAAACCGTTCTTTCCAGCAGTATCGCTGCTGTATTTTTTGCAGCTTTTGTTGTTGCTGGAACTATGTGGTATGGTTCAGCAACAACCCCCATCGAATTATTTGGTCCCACCCGTTATCAATGGGATCAGGGATACTTTCAGCAAGAAATATATCGAAGAGTTAGTGCTGGACTAGCCGAAAATCAAAGTTTATCAGAAGCTTGGTCTAAAATTCCTGAAAAATTAGCTTTTTATGATTACATCGGAAATAATCCGGCGAAGGGGGGATTATTCAGAGCCGGTTCAATGGATAACGGGGATGGAATAGCTGTCGGGTGGTTAGGACACCCTATCTTTAGAGATAAAGAAGGGCGTGAACTCTTTGTACGTCGTATGCCTACTTTTTTTGAAACATTTCCGGTTGTTTTGGTAGACGGAGATGGAATTGTTAGAGCCGATGTTCCTTTTAGAAGGGCAGAATCGAAGTATAGTGTCGAACAAGTAGGTGTAACTGTTGAGTTCTATGGTGGCGAATTGAATGGAGTGAGTTATAGTGATCCTGCTACAGTGAAAAAATATGCTAGACGCGCTCAATTGGGTGAAATTTTTGAATTAGATCGTGCTACTTTGAAATCGGATGGTGTTTTTCGTAGCAGTCCAAGAGGTTGGTTTACTTTTGGACATGCTTCGTTTGCTCTGCTCTTCTTCTTCGGACACATTTGGCATGGTGCTAGAACCTTGTTCCGGGATGTTTTTGCTGGTATTGACCCAGATTTGGATGCTCAAGTGGAATTTGGAGCATTCCAAAAAATTGGAGATCCAACTACAAGAAGACAAGTAGTCTGATGCAACATTGCTCTGTTATTTTTCGCTTCTCGCTTCTATTTTCTGTTTGTGATTTTACATAAGGTACTGGATAAATCTGGATTTAAATCGCCGCCTTTTCTTTGATTCTTCTGATTTTTCTTTAATCTGGGAGATAATCCCAAATAAACAGGTATGGAAGCTATAATTAATTGTAAACCACGATGGAAGCATTGGTTTATACATTCCTCTTAGTCTCGACTCTAGGGATCATTTTTTTCGCTATCTTTTTTCGAGAACCACCTAAAGTTCCAACTAAAAAAACGAAATGATTTTTCATTATCTCAATTGAAGTAATGGGCCTCCCAATATTGGGAGGCCCATTACTTCAACTAGTCTCCGTGTTCCTCGAATGGATCTCTTAGTTGTTGAGAGGGTTGCCCAAAAGCAGTATATAAGGCGTACCCAGTAAAACTTACAAGTAAACCAGATATAGAGATGGCGACTAGGGTTGCAGTTTCCATTATTATTTAATTTCAAGACCACAATGGATCTATGATAAGCTCGTTTATTTACAACGGAATGGTATACAAAGTCAACAGATCTCAATGAATATAAAAGAGGATTTATGGCTTCACAAACAGTTGAGGGTAGTTCTAGATCGGGTCCAAGACGAACAGCTGTAGGGGATTTATTGAAACCATTGAATTCAGAATATGGTAAAGTAGCTCCTGGGTGGGGAACTACTCCTTTGATGGGTGTCGCAATGGCTCTATTTGCGATATTCCTATCTATTATTTTGGAGATTTATAATTCTTCCGTTTTACTGGACGGAATTTCACTGAATTAGATTCACAACACCCACAAAATCCTAGCTTTTAAATACAAAAAGTGAAGCATTTAGGTCTCGGATTTTTATTTTAGCTCATTCTTTTTTGGCAGTTCGACCGTGAAATTTTTTTGTTTCTGTATTTCCGGAATATGAGTGTGTGACTTGTTATAATTGATCCTATTGATAGTACAGAGAATGGGTCTGTCGTCTTGATAGAGATGGTTTTACCCCGTCGGATATTCATTCTAGTATCTGGAGCACGGAATATATGAAATAGATCACGAAGTATTCGAACTATGATTCATACTTAATATTCAGACCTCGCGGCCGGATCCCAAAAATTTTTCCAAAGAAAAAAAGTTATAAATTCGAATTAGAAATGGAAAGGTTTTTTCTTTCAAATTCCCATTTCTGCTTTGATTTTGCTCAAAGGACAAATATTTCACAAATATTTCTTTGTATTTTTAGTCATTATATCTATTCTACTCGTTGAATAAATGATGATCCAACGGTTCTTACTCAGGGACTCTTTGGACTTAGTTTGAGGGTTTTATTGAATCATCGTGGTTCTAGTATGAATCTGAGGTTTCAATTGATTCATAGGGTCTTAACAAGAAAATTCCTATCAATAATAAAGAAAACTAAAGTAAAGCCGCATTACATACAAATCAAAAAAACAAATCAAAGAAAAAGAAATAGGTAAATAGAAGATTCAAGAGGCCTGTAACGATCAACATAAAGACAAGTGAGCCGACTTGATTTTTTGGCATTATAATTCTAACCACAAAGAAGAGCTTTCTGATTTTGACTCTTTCATATCTTTAGATAAGATTAAATCAGAAGATTAAGAATAAGAAGTTTCCAATTTTCTATTCCATATCCTTTTCACCCAGTAGTTGGGTGTTTTTGTTTGAGCTGTACGAGATGAAATTCTCATATACGGTTCTCAGAGGGGGAGTCCCTTCGGTTTACCTATCTCAATAAAGTTTATGATTGGTTCGAAGAACGTCTCGAGATTCAGGCGATTGCAGATGATATAACTAGTAAATACGTTCCTCCTCATGTCAACATATTTTATTGTCTAGGAGGAATTACGCTTACTTGTTTTTTAGTACAAGTAGCTACAGGCTTTGCTATGACTTTTTACTACCGTCCGACCGTTACTGAGGCTTTTGCTTCTGTTCAATACATAATGACAGAAGTTAACTTCGGTTGGTTAATCCGATCAGTTCATCGATGGTCGGCAAGTATGATGGTCCTAATGATAATCCTGCACGTATTTCGTGTGTATCTCACTGGTGGTTTTAAAAAACCTCGCGAATTGACTTGGGTTACGGGTGTGGTTCTGGCTGTATTGACCGCATCTTTTGGTGTAACAGGTTATTCTTTACCTTGGGACCAAATTGGGTATTGGGCAGTAAAAATTGTAACAGGCGTACCGGAAGCGATTCCGGTAATAGGATCACCTTTAGTAGAGTTATTACGCGGAAGTGCCAGTGTGGGGCAGTCCACTTTGACTCGTTTTTATAGTTTGCACACTTTTGTATTACCTCTTCTTACTGCCGTATTTATGTTAATGCATTTCCTAATGATACGTAAGCAAGGTATTTCTGGTCCTTTATAAAGAATATAGATCATAGAGATTTATAATCAATTATTTATCTTATTACTTGGGGAGGAACAATAATATTTCATTGCTACAAATATGGATTATTGACAAAGAATAAGACATGTATTTGGAAATTTCCCCTCAACTACACAATATTGTATTATTTATTTGTTATTTGGCATGAATGAATAGTTGAAGGGAATTCTCCGAAGAGAAAATGGATTATGGGAGTGTGTGACTTGAACTATTGACTGGGCCGTGCAGAAATATGCTTTGATCTGCTACATTGGAATTCGTAACCAAATGTGTCTTTGTTCCAAGCGCCGCCCCATAGAGAGGATAGGGATAGGCCGGTTCGCTTGAAGAGAGTCTTTTCTATGATCAGACCCAAGCATGCCGTGCATGAATAGGCTCCGTAAGATCCAGTAGAATAAGTAATGTGACATAATCTAAATTATGTTTTAACTATTTTACTTACTTAATAGTATGGAAATGCATTCATTTCTTCTGCATCGATCC